AACAGATACAAATGGAAAGAAAATGAAAAATTTGACTTAACTTAGACTTATTGACTTTGGAGTTTTAGCTTTGTATAAAATATCAAAAGTTATTTCATTTTTACCACTATTATGATATTACAATCCGATTAGATACCAGCAAAATAAACGTATTCCGGATTTGGTCTGTTTGATGAGAGAAAGACATAATAATCAGAAAAACTCAAAAATTGATTAATATTTCATTTTTCATCGATTAATAGAAAGGAGACGTTTTTACCTAATTTTTGAGTCTAATTCATATAATATGATTATAAGTGCGTAAGAAGACTTGTATTTATTAAAATATGTTCAGATATAACTCTAGCTATCTATACATATCTCCTCCTTTATTGAATTTCTATTCGGGACAGCCTATGTCGTGTTCTATCAAAGTTCCTATTTTCTATAGATAAAAATCATATACAGAACAGTTAAGATATTTGATTAGATATCTCTAAAACAATTTAGGTTCTGGGGTTTACATATATGCATAATTGCTATTATAATATTAATATAACCGAGAAGACTTTTTTTTTTAATCTTGATTAGTTATGTATTAATTTGGATTATTTATATCATTAGGGAAAGACAATTTTAGAAATTTTAGATTAAAATCCGAGAATCGTTCATGAATTCACAGTCACATAGTTAATGGTCCCGATTTGTCCTGAATTTTTGCTTTTGTGACTGAAAAGCCACATTTGATTTCTCAACTCAATCTAAAAAGAAAAGTGGGGATATTTTCGGCTATTTTGTATCGTCTTGGCGGCATGGCCGAGCGGTAAGGCGGGGGACTGCAAATCCTTTTTCCCCAGTTCAAATCCGGGTGTCGCCTGATCAACAAAAGCTTCGAAATACCCCTATTGTTTTGCTGATTTAACTTGCCAAATTTGTCCTCAACGCAAACCCAACGGAAGAAAAGGATTCTTGATACTTGCTTGATTCTAAACATCTGAAAGTTCTGTCCTCTAAAGTGCTGTAAATCTTTTCGTCTCGGATTCAAGGCAAGTTTCTAGTAGTGGGGAATTGATAAATCTTAATCTGATAGCCCTTACACTACTAATGTAATGTCTACTGATTGGATCTTAAAGTAGAGTGAATACTCAAGAGGAAGTTAATTAGTAATTGCAGAAATGGCGTAAGGTACTTTGTCTACAGACTCATAAAAATCTTTGAGTACTGGGGAATTCAATACTAATTAGATTGATTGAATGGATTAATTGGCCGTTTTTACTTTTTTTTTTATAAAATAAAAAAAAGGAAGTTCTTTTAGGGAATTCCTATTTCATTCTTGACTAGACTGTCTTACCATTCTTTTACATAAAGAATGGGTACGATCAAATGGAAAAAAATAGGGGTATGTAATAAATAGCGATCCATCTTGATTCTATCTTTTTTAGACGTTTGAATTAATGAAGCACAACAAAACATGTTATTGTTCCTACATGTTAGAAAAATTTTCTTGATCTTGATACTTCCAAGAGCGTCGTTGCTTATTTTGTTTGTACTTAATCTTTACCGATTCTACTACAAATCATATACTAACTTATTAGAATTGAATTGGATTTATTAGATCGTTTCATCAATGGTATGGAGTAAAATCCTTTTTTGACTCTGTGCCAATAATTCGACTATTATTAGTGAATAATAATGGAATAATTCCTTCATATTGATAGAGATAGGGGATAGAATTCACATGGATATAGTAAGTCTCGCTTGGGCTGCTTTAATGGTAGTCTTTACATTTTCCCTTTCACTCGTAGTATGGGGAAGAAGTGGACTCTAGAATCGAGGTACTACGAATTGAACTGAGGAATCAAACTGCATCAATTGTTTTATAAATTGTTTGGCAAAGATTTAACTCTTCTTATTAATTATTATTTTCATTTTATCTAAAATTATCTGCATTTACATATTATATTGAATTCTAGTAGAGTAATGTAGTCTATGAATAATCAAATATATATTGAATAACAATAATCCTATATATGAATAAGAACTTTCTATATTATTTCATATATATTCATAAATATGACTTCTATTCTATATATGAATAATACAAAAAAATACGAATAATATCATTTCAATCAAACAAAACAAATAAGGAATGAATACAAATGATTTGAAATCTGTTTCTAACCAAATTATTCCTAAAATTTCTATTTTGATAAACCCCACTCTTAACAGTGTTACAGATCTAGACAATGCGGAAGAGTGTAAACCTTTTTTTTTAACCTTTCCATTTGCCTTTTTATTTGTTCTGTTTCCCCCTTTACTGTTTAAAACTAAAACTGTTTAAAGAGAAAAGAAAGCAGTTCGGTTATTAAATATTCAATTAAGTGAATACATCTCGATAATTCATATATACATGTAGGAAAATACGTATTTAGATTGTAGATTGATCTCTATTAAGATTAAGCCACCTACATCGTTATCCAGTACAAATACACTACATAACAATAACAATAATAGAGAGTATGGTAGAAAGATTCCTATTTCTTTCTACCATACTCATACTATCGGATCTCATAGAATACTGTTGATTCTAGTCCGCTCATTTCATTTAAGACACGAAATTGGAATCCTTTTCATTTTTCATTTTGTTTCTTCAATCATTGACAAGAATTAAGAAGTCAAGTTTCATTCAACTTTATCGCCCTGACTTTGACTGATCGTTTTTACGTATATTATAAGCAAAAAGGCAGTAGGAACTAGAATGAACAGCGCAGTAGCAATAAATGCGAGAATATTTACTTCCATAATCTCACTATTTATTTTATTTTTCTTTACTTCGCAATAACTCGGGATTTAATCCCATAGAGATGATAACTCTTTCGCCTGTAAATTCAATATCATGAATAACAATATCTGACAAATAGATTCATCGTCGAGAATTAAATAGTATACCATAGGAAGATCCTTGTATCCATACCGAATCAAAAATTTCTTGACTTTCTTTTTCTTTTTTATTTCTCACTTTTCCATTCTTTCTTTTCTCTAAACGACTGCTTTCTCATCTGATAAAGTCTCATCTAAACGCCTTTACGCTTACATTGGTTCCAAACAAAGGATAAAAGCAAAAAAAAAAAAAGAAAAAATAACGAGGGATTATAAGTTAACTCCTTTAAGAAGCTAATCTTCTTGGAAAACAAAAAAGGTGTGATAAAAATGAGTCCCAGTATAAAAAATCTATAAAATTCACTATAATTTAGAGTTTTTTTCTTTGACAGAAACCCTTAAAATGAAAAGATTATTCAGTCCCTCGCCAAAACTAAAAGAAGTGGGATCCTTCTTTTTATTTGATCTTTATTTTATTAAGACTCCCCCTTCCTTGGATTAGAAAAGGAACGAGTATAATAGAATATATCAAAAAAATTCAGTGGGAAGTTTGAATGAGATAGATTTTTTCAAATTCAAATTAGTAATTGAGGTTACACAAAATCGTACTCAAAAAAGAAGATACTTTCTAATAAAGTATTCTATCAAAGTCACTATGTTAAATTCATTTTGTATCGTACAAATTCCATTTATGTATGTGTTCCCGACGAACATATGGTACTCTATTTTACATTACAAAACATCGGAGTAATCGAAAATGACAGATCCCCAGTATGGTATTATTTTGAAATCCTCCATATGATGCTACCAATAATTGTACTAATCCACATATCTTTCTCTCCCACAAATCGGTACTAGGTAACGAAATGGAAATTCCCATATTTGTTTGATGGGAAATGAAAAACGAAAAAAAAAACAAATAGAAAAATTAAGAAGGATCCCTTGGGAATGACATTATGCTATTTGTCCTCTTTTTACATTTTACAGAAAAAGGAGAAAGCAAGTTATGTATTTTTTTTTTGTATCACATTTGGATCCGTCGGGACTGACGGGGCTCGAACCCGCAGCTTCCGCCTTGACAGGGCGGTGCTCTGACCAATTGAACTACAATCCCAGGGAAATAAAGTATACGGTATACATAGTCTTATGATTTCATTCAAAGACTTTCTATTTAGATTAGAATCGTCGTCTTGTAACAGAGACGTGGGTGATATATATATCAATGCTTTTTAGTGCGAACAGCAAGGATTACGAGTAATCCTTTACTTATTTCCAAATCGATTGATAATCATTCTTTCAAAGTAATGGAAAGAAAAAAACTCTTTTTTTTTCTTAGACTTTATACTTACAGATCATGATATGAATCTAGATCATCAGCAAGATCATAATTTTTTTGAAAAAAAGGAAAATTGCCTGCTATTTTTTGTTTGGCTCTTTTCTTTTCCTTTTTTTCTTTCGTATCGGGCATTTCGGGAGAACAAAGGGGTTATATCATTTTATGTGTGGATTAGCGAATTCTTGGGCCGAGCTGGATTTGAACCAGCGTAGACATATTGCCAACGAATTTACAGTCCGTCCCCATTAACCGCTCGGGCATCGACCCAGGAAGAATAAATTCTGGGCTTACTTAGAATCCCTGATCTATTTTTCCTTTCGTAATACCTTACCCCCAGGGGAAGTCGAATCCCCGCTGCCTCCTTGAAAGAGAGATGTCCTGAACCACTAGACGATGGGGGCATATTTGCCCGACCACCAGCACACTATGCTCATAGTATGATCAGTTTTTTGAAATTGTCAATATACAATAGAATGATATGGTCTGACTAGATCCGAAGTCTTTTTTCGTCTTTCATGATTCCATAGAATTTTTTGTCTATTTCTGAATCATTCATTAGAATCGCTATTCTATATAAATCTATTTATTATTATCTACTATATTTCGATTTAGAATTTATATTTATGATTTGTACTTTTTTTCTAAGAATTTTGTTCATCGAATCTCTTCATCAACGACTCAATAAAATATCTTGAATCTATGTTGAATTAGTAGGTACATGTATCAATCCAATGAATTTCGTTATGATAAACGTCGATTTAATTAGAGTCCATCTTGAGTCCATTCATTGGATTGATATTTATGA